CTTACATTTTAATTTGGTTAAAATCTAAGGACTAATTAATATTCTTGCCTTATGGCATTCTTAAAATTATGATATAATTAATAATATATATGATAAAGGTTAATCTTGTTTTTATAGTATTTTTCTATTTATACCCCAATATTTATAGGTAAAATTATGTATATATAACATTTTAACTTACATTTTAATTTGGTTAAAATCTAAGGACTAATTAATATTCTTGCCTTATGGTATTCTTAAAATTATGATATAATTAATAATATATATAATAAAGGTTAATCTTGTTTTTATAGTGTTTTTCTATTTATACCCCAATATTTATAGGTAAAATTATGTATATATAACATTTTAACTTACATTTTAATTTGGTTAAAATCTAAGGACTAATTAATATTCTTGCCTTATGGTATTCTTAAAATTATGATAAAGTTTGATTCTGGCTTTTAAATTAGTTTATTCATTAATTTATATGGTTTGTATTATTTAATTTTTATTATTCCAGTAGTCAGTATTAATTTTATAAAAGTGGTTTTGAGTTAGTAAATGGATATTGTTAAAATAGATTAATATTTGTGCCAGCATTCGCGGTTACACAATTTATTTGAATTAATTAAATAATTTTTTAATTTAATTTTTAAATGGGTTATACATATATTATTTAGGTGGAATTTATGATTTTATTAAAATCTCTTAATTGTTATTTTGAGATCTTTTTATTAATGACTAGGATTAGATACCCTATTATTTTCTTGGTAAAAATTTTTTAGAATGGTAATAGCTACGATCTTTGANGCTCAAAGAATTTGGCGGTAAAATATCTTTTTAGAGGAATCTGTATATTAATTGATATTCCACAATAGTAAGCAACCTTATATGTTATTTGTATATCGCTATATTATGGAGTATTATTAGAGCATTTTATTCTCTTTAACTAATTTGGAATTATGTTAGGTCAAGGTGCAGTTTTTATAACGGTTTATATGGATTACTTTTGTTATAAGTTTTAGGATTTTAATTTTNTATTAGTTTATTTAAATAAGGATTTAATAGTAAGTTGAGTTAATTAACTTTTCTGAATATTTGCTATGTTTTATGTACATATCGCCCGTCACTCCTAATTAACTTAGGATAAGTCGTAACAAAGTAACTTCACCGGAAGGTGAAGTTAGAATGAAATAAAATTTCAAGCTATAGCTTATACTTAAAGCTTTTTAGTTACATTAATAGTAAGACAAAATTTGTTTAGTTTGAATAAAGTTTTTATTTCTTAAAATTTGTTATATTAATAGTTTCTTAATTTTTAGTATTATTAGAAATTATAATTATTTTTTAAACTGTGAAGGTTAAAATATAAAATATTAAGAATTAGTTTTTAGTACCTTTTGTATCAGGGTAAGTTAATTAATTTAATTATTTTATTTTCCCGAATAAAAAAGATCAAGTTGGTTGATATTAATTTGTGTCAAAAAATTTTGTAATATACTACTAGTAATTAAATGTTAGTCGTTTTTTGTTTATCTGGTTGTTAAGGAAAAAATTTAATTTTACATTTTTTTAATTGTTTTATATTATTAATATTTTAAGTGTAATTTTACTGGGGATAATCTCAGTAAACTCATTATTATGTNGNNNNGATATGTATGTTATTTTTTTTCTTTTAAATTTTGTATTAAGTTTGTATTAAATTAGTTTCATTTTATATTATTTTTTTATGTATATTTTTATACTTAGCTTTGAGATTAAATTTTTATTTTTTATTAATAATGATTTAATTAGTATAATAGATTATTTTAAAGCTAATGAATTCGACAAATATTATTTCCAACTGTTTATCAAAAACATTTCTTTTTGGTTTTATGTAAAAAGTATCTTCTNCCCTATGGTTTAATTATATCTAAATGGCCGCAGTNTTTTGACTGTGCAAAGGTAGCATAGTAATTAGTTTCTTAATTGGAAGCTTGTATGAATGGATGTATGAGAATTATATTTTATTTCTTAAATATATTAAAATTTAAATTTAAAGTTAAAATGCTTTAGTTGATTATTGGGACGATAAGACCCTATAGAACTTTATATAAAATTTTTATTATTCAGTTTAGATTATTTATATTTTATAATAATGAGTTATAATTTGCTGGGGTGGTGGCTAAATCAATAACTTTAGTTTTTTTTATCATTTATTTATGTAAGTTTGGATCCTTTCTTTTAAGGATAATAAGATTAAGTTACCTTAGGGATAACAGCGTAATTTTAATGGGGAGTTCATATCTATATTATATTTTGCGACCTCGATGTTGAATTAAGAATATTTTAAGAAGCAGTATTCTTAATAGATAAGTCTGTTCGACTTTTAAATTCTTACATGATTTGAGTTCAAACCGGCGTGAGCCAGGTTGGTTTCTATCTGATAAAAATTCATAATTGATATTTAGTACGAAAGGACCAATGTTAGTCACTAGTTTGTGTGAATAATCTTAAAATAGATGAATTGGCAGATTAGTGCTTTAGGTTTAGAACTTGATAAAGTATTTCATATACATTCATTAATTGATTTTTTTTTTATTTATTTATTTTTATTGATTTTTGTATTAGTATCTGTAGGGTTTTTTACACTGCTAGAACGAAGGGTGTTAGGGTATATTCAAATTCGTAAAGGGCCTAATAGGGTCGGTTATTTAGGTCTTTTACAACCTTTCAGAGATGGTATAAAGTTATTTATAAAAGAACAAGTCTACCCAATAAACTCTAATTATCTGATTTACATAATTTGTCCTTTTTTTAGACTATTCCAATCCCTATTTATATGGGTTTTATTTCCAATGTATATTAATAGTTTGGAGTTTAATTTAGGTTTAATGTTTTTTTTATGCATTTCAAGCTTAAGTGTATATGCTTTAATGATTTGCGGCTGGTCTTCTAATAGAGTTTATTCCATGCTTGGGTGTATTCGGAGAGTGTCTCAGGCTATTTCCTACGAAGTTAGCCTTTCTTTAATTTTGTTATGTTACTTTTTATTAGTTGATAGATATAATTTCATCAGTTTTTTTTACGGTCAATTTACTCTTTGGTTTATCGCTATTTCTTTACCAATGTTTTTATGTTGATTTTCTTGTTGTATAGCTGAGAGAAACCGTACACCATTCGATTTTTCAGAGGNGGANAGTGAGTTGGTCTCAGGTTTTAATATTGAGTATGGTTCTGGTGGGTTTGCTCTTTTGTTTATTGCTGAATACTCGAGTATTATTTTTATTTGTTTAATCAGTTGTGTTATTTTTTTAGGGGGTAATTTTTATGATTTAACATTTTATTTAAAATTAATTGTATTATGTTTTTTATTTTTGTGAGTACGAGGCACCCTCCCCCGGTACCGTTATGATAAGCTTATATATTTGGCTTGGAAGTGTTATTTGCCGGTTACTTTAAATTATATATTGATATTTTTACTATTAAGGACTCTATGTTTTTATCATTTTTTTTTGTAAAGTTATTAAATTTCTCTTTCTTATACTTTCAAAGTATAAACTTTAAACATAAGCTAAATAACCTACTATCTAATACATTTTTCTCACATTTTTCTGATAAAGGGGTCATGAATGAAGTAAGAGAAGTATATTAGGGTTAGCACTAGGCCCACATTAGTATACGGTAGTTCGACTGGTCGGGCTCCGATTCAGGTTAGGAGAAAGATTGTGGTGATAAATATTCAGAAGGATACTTGGTTTATCGGATAAAATTGGATTCCCTTAAATTTTGACTTCATAGAAAATGGCAGGATTCCTAAAATAATGATAGATATGAATAATGCTAAAACACCCCCCAACTTATTGGGTACTGATCGCAGGATAGCATAAGCAAACAGAAAATATCATTCAGGTTGAATATGCACTGGAGTAACCATAGGGTTAGCTGGTGTAAAGTTATCTGGGTATGAGAGTATGTAGAGTTCATATAACGTTAACATCAAAAGTGCGGTAAGTGTAAGTGCGAATCCCAATATATCTTTCACTGAGAAGAATGGGTGAAATGGGATTTTGTCTAGTTCAGAATTAATCCCTATAGGATTTCTTGACCCCGTTAAGTGTAAAAAAAACAAGTGAATTATGGTTAACATTGCGATAATAAACGGCAGTATAAAATGTAAACTAAAAAATCGAGATAAGGTAGCGTTGTCTACACTGAAACCCCCCCAAATTCAATTTACTAGCATAGTTCCCACATAAGGGAAAGCTGACAACAAGTTAGTAATTACTGTTGCACCTCAAAATGATATTTGCCCCCAGGGTAACACGTAACCCAAAAAAGCAGTTGCCATAGTCGTTAGTATAATAATAATACCCATATTTCAAGTTTTATTTAAGTGGTAAGATCCATAATATATCCCTCGTCCAATATGAAGGTATATACAAATAAAAAATATTGAAGCCCCGTTTGAATGAATGTTTCGCATTAGTCATCCATAGTTTACATCTCGTATAATGTGTCTCAGTCTAATAAATGCTTCCTGAATGTTTGCGGTATAGTGTATTGATAATATAATTCCTGTGATTAATTGAATAGAAAGACATATCCCTAAGATGGATCCAAAGTTTCATCATGCTGAGAGGTTGATTGGTGCAGGCAAGTCAATGATAGCATTATTAACAATTGATAACATTTTATCTCTTTTTCGTAAAGGTTTATTCATAGATTTATTTTGATCGCAATGGGCCTTTAAAAATTTTAATAATTTTTGTAATTACAATTATTGATATTAGAAGGTACATAAATATAAAAATAGTAATAATAAAGGTTTTTTTGTTGTAAATTTTAATTATTGACATATTATCATTTAATATTGTTGTAACTATGGTTTCATTTACTAATACTTCGGTAGATATTGTTTCTAACGGGAGTATAATGATAACTATTGGTAGAATTAACAAATAAATATTTATAGTAAATTTTTCGTTAGAGGCGATTCTTCTCATGTATATAAATAGAATTAATAATCCACCGACTAGCATAAGAAATATGATTATAGGGATTCAGGCTGTGGTAAGAACTTGGGTCAGCAAAATTACTGATGTTGATGTTAATAGAAGAAGCATAATACCCATAGATATGGGTGTTTTGAGGGTTAAGGTGTATGATGAAACCAATATTATAACTTTTATTAATAAAATTTTTATCTCAACAATAAATAGTTTAATTAGAGAATATTAATTTTGGGTATTAAAGGTATAGGCTTTATTTTGTTGAAGTTTTCAAGTNTTACCTAATTTTAGCTTACAAGACTAANATTTTTTTTAAATTATTAAAACTCATTTTTGTTTTATTTATTTATATATATATTATGTCAATTTTTTCCCTTTTAGTAATTCGTAAACATGTCTTTCTATGTTTATTAAGTTTAGAATATATTGTATTATCTTTATTGATAATATATTGTTATTATTTTATTTTTACTTCTGGGTTTTATATATTAATTATTATGATGGTATTTTTTGTTTGTGAGGGTGTTTTAGGGTTAAGAGTAATAGTAAGAATAATTCGATGTTACGGAAACGACTTTGTTATAAGTTTAACTAGATGATAAAGTTTCTTTTATACATTGTTATAACGATCCCTTTATGTTTAAACTTNTCTTTAATTAGTATGCAATTTTCTTATTTAATAATTTTTTTATTGTTTATTTACAGAATTAATTGTCTTGATTTTTTTGGGTTTATCTCTTATGGGTTAGGCTTAGACATATATTCTTATTGTTTAATTTGTTTGTCATTTATTGTTAGTTCATTAATGTTAATGGCAATGATTAATTGTTATGGGGGTTGTATATTTGCATTCTTAAATTTTTTGTTAGTTATTTCTTTATTTATTAATTTCTCCTCTTTAAATTTTTTATATATATATATTTCTTTTGAATTTGTTTTACTTCCATTAATAGTTCTAATTTTGGGTTGAGGGTATCAACCGGAACGATTAATGTCAGGCATATATCTCTTTTTTTACACTGTTTTTGCGTCGTTACCTTTGTTGATGTTAATTTTTTATATGTATTTTGTAACTAACTGTTTGTTTTTTGATTATCTAAATCTAAATTCGAATATATTTTTAATTCATTTTATTTTAATGTTAGTTTTTATAGTTAAATTTCCCATATATTTATTACATTATTGATTACCTAAGGCCCATGTTCAGGCCCCTGTGTGCGGTTCAATGATTTTGGCTGGGTTAATACTTAAAATTGGAGGTTACGGTTTAATTCGGGTCATGACAATTTGTGAATATATATTTATTGAATATTCATATATTTGGTTTTCATTTTCTCTTGTAGGTTCTTTTTTAGTGGCTTTTATTTGTTTGGTTCAAGGTGACATAAAATGTTTGATTGCTTATTCTTCTGTCTCCCACATGGGTATAGTAATTATGGGCATTATAACCACGAAAATCTGAGGTTTGGCAGGTTCTTACCTTTTAATGTTAGGGCACGGATTTTGCTCTTCGGGACTATTTTACATAGCTAATGTTTTATATAGCCGAAGACTAAGACGAAGATTTTATGTAAATAGGGGTATGATAGTTTACATTCCGAGAGCGTCTATGTTCTGATTTATACTATGTATTTTTAACATGAGATGTCCCCCTAGCCTAAATTTTATTAGAGAATTTATGATTTTGATTAGAATTATTTCTTTTTGATCATATTCTTTTTATTGATTTGTCTTAATTTCATTTGTGTGTGCTTGCTTTAGTTATTATTTATATAGTTACAGATTTCATGGAGTTTACCATAACTTGTATAGTTTTTCTAGAGTAAGAGTTATAGAGTATTTGTGTCTAATAATTCACTTAATTCCATTAATTTTCATTCCCATTTTTTTAATAAGTTTATTTTAATTTAAGTAGTTTATAAAAAATGTAGGGCTGTGGTTCCTAAGAAATACAATTTTATCTTAAGTTTTGTTTATTTTGAATTTATATCAAATTTGGTCTTTTTTTTTGTTTGCCATGTCTATGGTTTTTATCATTATATGTATGAATTTTATATTAGTTGATTATAGAATCATAGTAGAATGGGTAATTTTTTCTTTTAACTCAGTAAGAGTTAGATATTTAATTTATTTAGACTGAATTTCTATGGGCTTTTGTTTTGTTGTTTTTTTCATCTCTTCAATGGTAGTTATATATAGAGGTGTTTATATAGGGGATTACAATTATGGGTCAATTCGGTTTTTACTTCTAGTAATTATATTTGTTGTTAGAATATTACTTATAATTATCAGTCCGAGAGTTGTTAGAATTATATTAGGGTGGGACGGTCTAGGCCTTGTCTCTTATTGTCTTGTCATCTATTATAGTTCTTTGAAAAGTTATTTGGCAGGGTTAATCACCTGCCTCATTAATCGGTTGGGTGATATTGGGCTGCTAATTTCTATTAGTTGACTTTTTGGATATGGTAGATGAAATTTTATGTTTTATTTAAATTATTATAGATACACTATTTTTTATTTAATTATTATTTCTTCTTTTACTAAAAGTGCACAGATTCCATTTTCTAGCTGATTGCCAGCTGCCATAGCAGCGCCTACCCCGGTTTCCGCTTTGGTGCACTCCTCTACTTTAGTGACTGCTGGGGTGTATCTACTGATTCGTTTTTATAATTACTTAATTTTTATGAATTGTTTCTTTTTATTTATTAGTATAATAACTATAATTATGTCTTCTTTTTGTGCCAACTATGAATTTGATTTAAAGAAAATTATCGCTTTATCAACATTAAGCCAATTGGGGTTAATGATAAGTTGTCTATTTATAGGATTAGTAGATTTGTCGTTATTTCACTTATTATCACATGCTATGTTTAAGTCATTATTATTTTTATGCTCAGGGGTTATAATTCATTTTATAGGGGGTAATCAAGATATTCGTTTTATAGGGTGTATTTGCTTAAGTTTGCCGTTAACAAGAAGATGTTTTAATATTGCTAATATATCGTTATGTGGATTCCCGTTCCTCAGAGGGTTTTATTCTAAGGACTTTATTGTTGAAGTAGGGGTTTTTAATGGGCTGAATATATTTTATATAACTCTTTTTTATATAGGGTTAGGTTTAACAGCATTATACAGCATTCGCCTAATTTACTACACTTTAGTAGTGAGTTATAATTATAATTGTTTTATTAATAGAAGTTTATGTAGTTCAGTATTTTATATAAAGTACAGTCTTATAGTTTTGTCTGCATTTTCCCTAACCTTTGGGTGTATATTTATATGATTAACAAACTTGGACTTAGGGTTTTTGTTGTTACCATTTGTTTTGAGGGTTTTTAGTCTACTAATAGTTTCGTTAGGTCTTTATGTAGGCCATGAATTGATCTTTGTTTACTACCTATTACCAAATTACTATTACTATTTAAATGGTTCCATGTGATTTATGTATAGTTATTCATACAGTTTATTTATAATTAGTTATGCTTACACGTTAAATTTGTTTGAGTCAACGTATTGAGGGGAGTACTATGGGGGTAGAGGCCTTTCCTTTTATTTGTTAAAGTTATCTAATTCAATTCAATTTATATTTTTAGGTTCTTTAAGGGGGTTTTGTCTGATATTAATTGTTTGAATAGCTTTTCTTATTTGTTTATATAGCTTATTTTAGTAGCATACCAGTGAAGTTGGTAAGGAAGCTTATGCTTGTTGACAACAGTTTATAGACCTACGAAGTCATTTTTTTAATGAAAATAAAATGTTTTGGTTAAACTACATAAAAAAGCAAAGGGAAAACGGAGTTTAACCGCTTTAATACTCAGTTAGCAGCCAGTACTATACTTACCCTCTTTAATTGGAATAAAATCAATCACCTTATTAACATTAAGGGGCCTCTCTCCTTTGGCTTCAATTAAAACATGAAGAAAGTTATTCTTAGAGTTTAGGTCGAAGCTAAATGTATATTTTACTTCTATGTTAAGATTAATCTATTTTGATACCTTTTGATTGCAATTCAAATATTATAATTAACTATAATCCTTATATTAAAGTATATTGGGTGGTGGGGGTAGGCCCCCCCCTTACTCTGTTCAATTAATTATTCCGTTATTTCATTCATGGAATAGCCCTAAAGTTAGAATAGTAATAAATGACGAAGTTGTAATAATTCATGTTTTAATAGAGGCTGTTTTTACGGTTAAAATTATTGGTAAAACTATAATAATTTCAATATCGAATACAAGAAATAGGATAGCGATGATGAAGAAATGAATAGAAAATGGTAATCGGGTATAGGAAACTGGGTTAAATCCGCATTCAAATGGTGATGATTTTTGTCTATCGATTACCGACTTTTTTCTAATAGTTGTGATTAATATTAATAAGAGTATTACTAATATTATAATAAGCAATAAACTAATAGTAATTAAATTTATTATTCAATTTAAATTCTAATAATCCTTTAAGTTGGAAGCTTAATATACTTTTATATATATACTAATTGAATAAATTTTATTTACCCCCCTCACCAGTAGATTGATACATACAGGAATAGTCATACTACATCAACAAAGTGTCAATATCAGGCAGAAGCCTCAAAGCCCACGTGGTGTTGTGTTGACATGTGAAGTTTAATTATTCGTGACGTAGAAATTGCAATAAAAATAGTACCAATAATTACGTGAAGTCCGTGAAATCCCGTGCTTATGAAAAATGTTGACCCGTATACAGAGTCTGACAAGGAGAAAGGGGCCTCAAAGTACTCCACACATTGCAATAATGTAAAGTAAACTGCTAAAATTATTGTGATTCATAGTCTTTGTTTAGCTTGAGTTAAATTATTGTTGGTAATAGCATTATGGGCTCATGTAATAGAAACTCCTGATGACAGTAAAATTAAGGTGTTTAATAGGGGGATTCTAAGTGGGTTAAAGGACTTAATACCTAAAGGGGGTCATTGTATCCCCACTTCAATAGTCGGACATAATCTTCTATGAAAAAATGCTCAGAAAAATGATGAAAAGAATAAAATTTCAGATGCAATAAATAATATTATTCCCCATTTTATCCCCGCAATCACTTTTTTAGTGTGCAATCCTTGAAAAGTTGATTCTCGGATTACATCTCGCCATCATTGAATTATTGTTAAAACAATAATAAAGGATCCTAAATTTATTAATCATATTTGATTTCTATGGAATCAAATAATTGCACCTGATGTCGTTGTTATAATTCCTATGGATCCCGTAATAGGTCATGGTCTATTTTCTACTAAATGGAAAGGGTGGTTTTTCATTTAAATTTCTCTTGAGTATAGTGTTGAGAGGGTTATAAATACATATGATTGGATAAAGGCTACAGCTAGTTCAAAAATTATTAGTCCTGTAAATAGCCATATTATTATCATCATTAATGTTATATTGTTAATTAAATTATTTCCTAATAAGGACATTAGAAGATGTCCTGCAATCATATTGGCCGTTAGCCGTACTGCTAGGGAACCAGGCCGGATAATATTTCTAATAGACTCAATTAATACTATAAATGGCATTAGTGGTTTGGGGGTTCCTACGGGGACTAGGTGTGTAAATATTTTGTTTGAATAATTAATTCAACCAAAAAATATTAATGAAATTCATATAGTTAGCGCAATTGTTAATGATACGGATAAGTGAGCAGATGCTGTAAATACATATGGGAGCAGTCCCGTTACATTAATTATTAATGTGAATGAAAATATACTGATTATGATGATGGAGGGTTTTATTCTTTTAGTGTGTATAATTACTTCTTTTATAATATTTGTGTGGATAATAATAATTAATGACAAGAGCTTTCTAGGAATTTTTCAAAACGGTGCGGGAATAAGCGTAAATGTAAGTATTCTTAGCCAATTTAATGATAATAATCCGGTAGAAGGGTCAAATACTGAAAATAAATTTAGTATCATTTTCACTTAAATTTGGTTAAAGGGTTGTTTATGCTTAAGTTAATTTTTTTAATAGATGTAAAGTAGTTTATTATTATTATTAGTAATAATATAGAAGTGGTAGATAGTATAATCAAAGTTCATCACATAGGTGCTATTTGGGGTATAAAAAGTCACCCTTAGAATTAAATTACAAGTAACTTTAGTTTGACAAGCTAATGTTTTTCTTAAACTAGACTTCTCCCCATTAAGAGTATTCGCTTATTACTATAATTTGGTTTAAGAGACCAATACTTGCATTTAAGTAACTTAATGAAGAAAAGTTTTTAATTCATGTCATAAATGATTTTATATTTACTGATTCAATTGTAATGGGTATAAATCTGTGGTTAGCCCCGCAGATTTCACTACACTGGCCATAGAAGACCCCTGGTCGTGTTATTAAAATTCTCCCTTGATTAATACGGCCAGGGGTTCCATCAATTTTAATACCCAGTGCTGGTACTGTCCATGAATGAATAACGTCTAAGGATGAAACAAGAATTCGCGTCTTAGTATTGAATGGTAAAATAATTCGGTTGTCAACTTCTAATAATCGATATTCATTGTCTATTAATCTTTTGGTATTTTTTATATATGAATCAAATTCAATATTCTTGAAGTCTGAAAATTCGTATCTTCAGTATCATTGGTGGCCAATTGCTTTTATTGAAATCAATGGTTTGTTAATTTCTTCTAGTAAGTATAAGATCTTAAGGGAGGGTAATGCAATTGTAATGAGTATAAAGGCTGGAAAAATTGTTCAAATTAGTTCAATTAATTGTCTTTCTAGTATATTACGGTTAATAAGTTTATTTGCTACTAAAGATGATATTATAAATAGAACACTTGTTGTAATTATAACTAGAATTATTATAGTGTGATCGTGGAATATTACCAGTTGTTCTATAATAGGGGTTGCTGGGTCTTGGAATCTAATTATGTTTCATAGTGCAATTTTCAGAGAAATAAGATTATTTATACACGAATTTTAAGTCCACTGCACTATTCTGCCACACTGACTCTATTTATTTAGTTCCAGATATCAGAGGTAATTCTGTGTATGAATGTTCTTGAGGGGGGGTTGATTGAAGTCACTCAATTGATGAGTTTGCTCTATAAGTCACTATGGTGATTCGCTTAACTAGCAATCTTTCTCATAGGATGAAAACTAAAATTATAATTCTGATTAAAGATAGAATTCTTCCAATTGACGAGATTATGTTTCAGTTTGTGTAAGTATCGGGGTAATCTGCATATCGGCGAGGCAGACCTCTCAATCCTAAGAAATGCTGAGGGAAGAATGTAGTATTTACACCAATAAATATGGATGTGAACTGAATCTTTAGTCACTTAGGGTTTATTGTTAGTCCTGTGAATAAGGGGTATCAATGAATAAAACCAGCTATAATTGCAAATACTGCCCCTATTGATAATACGTAGTGAAAGTGGGCTACAACATAGTAAGTGTCATGAAGAATTACATCAATAGATGAGTTAGAGAGAATAATTCCGGTGAGGCCGCCAATAGTAAAGAGAAAAACAAACCCTGAAGATCACATTATTGAAATTGAGATTTTAGATGATCTTCCGTGTATTGTAGCTATTCAGCTAAAGATTTTAATACCTGTGGGTACAGCAATAATCATTGTTGCAGATGTAAAGTAGGCACGAGTGTCAACGTCTATTCCTACTGTGAACATGTGGTGTGCTCAGACAACAAAACCCAAGATTCCAATCGATAATATCGCGTACACTATTCCAATGTAACCGAATGACTCTGTTTTTCCGATTTCTTGAGTAATAATATGAGAAATTAAACCAAATCCAGGTAGAATTAAAATATAAACTTCCGGATGTCCAAAGAACCAAAATAAGTGTTGGTATAGAATTGGGTCACCGCCTCCGGCGGGGTCGAAAAAAGTTGTGTTGATGTTTCGGTCAGTTAATAGCATAGTAATTGCACCTGCTAATACCGGTAGCGAAAGTAACAATAGCACTGCTGTAATTAGTACTGATCAAACCAATAAAGGTGTACGATCTAAAGTTATTCCACTAGGTCGCATATTTATCACTGTTGTAATGAAATTAACAGCCCCAAGAATAGATGAAATTCCAGCAAGATGTAAAGAAAAGATGGAAATATCTACTCTTGGGCCAGCGTGTGCAATATTTCTAGAGAGGGGCGGGTAAACTGTCCACCCAGTACCAACTCCTATTTCTACTATTGAACTAGATATCAAAAGGGTTAAAGAGGGCGGGAGAAGTCAAAATCTTATATTATTTAATCGCGGAAAAGCTATGTCCGGTGCCCCAATTATTAGGGGGAGTAGTCAATTTCCGAAGCCCCCAATTATAATGGGTATTACTATAAAAAAAATTATAATGAATGCATGAGATGTAACAATTACGTTATAGGCTTGATCATTGTTAATAAATGATCCAGGTTGAGCTAATTCAATTCGAATAATTATACTTAATATTATTCCTACTATCCCAGATCAAATACCAAATATGAAATATATGGTTCCGATATCTTTATGGTTTGTGGAGTAAAGTCATTTGTTCATATAACTTCAACCATAAGGATAGATTTAAGGATTAAAATAATAATAGCCCATAGGAAAAAGATTTATTAAGGTGTCTGAAAAAAGTGGTAAACTGTAAATTTACTTATGAGACAAATTCTCCCTCAATATGCTTCTCAAAAGTCTTGTAGTTTAATAAAAACTTTAAATTGCAAATTTAAAAATGTTGGGAATATCTAAGACTTACCTTTACGTGTAAGCAGATATTAATAACTTTGAAGGCTACAAGTTTAAATTTAACCTAAAGTCTTTATAAGTTAATTATTCTTGAGCAGAGAATTGGTGTTAATAAAATGTTTACTGTAAATATAAATTGATTAAAAGGTTTTGTTAACAGTGTTCACTTTTTAAATGAGTAAAGTCTAATAATGGAAGTAAAAGTTAGTCGAATGTAGAATAATAGAACTAATATGGACGTCAGTAATAAGACAGTTAGCACTAAGTTTTGATTTTCACTAGTTGCTTTTTGTATAACTATTATTTTTATTAAAAATCCCATAAGAGGTGGAAATCCAGCTAATGATAACATGTTGATCCATAAGGTTATTTTAATTCAATTGTTAAAATCATTAGTAATTATTTGATTAATATAATTAATTTTTAATGTTTTAATTATTTTTCTTAGTCAGATTATTATTAAAGTATATATTATTAGAAAGAATAGAGTCTCAGTTATTCTTGGAAGTAAAATTATTATAAGTCTTATATTGTAAATAGACGAATACCCTAATGTTTTTCGGATTGAGGTCTGATTTAAGCAGGCCACGGATCTGATTAATATTCCTAATAAAATTGGTATTGTTAACAGTTTTGTATTAACAAGATGTAAGATAATTAATGGCGGTAATTTTATAATTGTAAGTATACATATTAGAGGAAAAACTCTTATAGGTTCAACAATTATTAACACTCAGTTATGAAAAGGAGCCGACCCCAATTTAATTAATATCGATGTCGTTAAGACTATTTCGTTTGATAACTCAATTATACTATCCCCAACTAGTATAATTCTGATTCTAAATAAAAATAAAGTAGACGCAATTCTTTGTACAATGAAGTATTTAATTATCGTCTCGGATCTTAGCGGATTCATATTTTGTATGAAAGGAATAAATGATATTAAAACTAGTTCTAATCCAATTCATATTGTGACCCAGCTGTTAGAGCAATTTACTATAATAACCCCAATTATTATAGTATTTCCTAATAAAATTTTTGTTGAATTGAAATATATTAAAAAGAAGAATATTTATTTCTATGTTTAGGGTATGAACCTAATAGCTTTGTTAGCTTATCTTTTTGTATACTGTTTTGCTATAAAGTGTAAGAAGCACTAGATATTTTGATTTTCGAGGGTTAAGTTTGATTCTTAATTTAGCAACACAATGAAAGTAAATTTTACATGTTTTATTCTATCAAAATAATCCTTTTTCAGGCATTTCATCGTTTTGGGTAAAAATTCCAATTAATTCATTTTAGTGAAAAAGAAATAACAAGGCTTAACTTAAAGGAAATAGCGGGTTGAAGGCTAATTAACTAATAAGATTATTTTATGAATATTTTTTCTGAAAAAACTTAGTATAATTTACAATAAGTATAATTTTAATAGAAAACAAATTATTATTAATGGAGTT